CAGACAGGTTGGCTAGAGATTTCTTGTAAAAACACTAGCCCCGCTCAGTTCATAATGAGAATATTTTACTCCTTTTTTTATTATTTTCATTATGCACATAAGGGAGGAGCCGTATGAGATGAAAATCTCACGTACGGTTCTGGAACGGAGATTCAGATTCTTTGAATTGAATGACGACCGTAACGAATGTCTGCTCAATCCGAAGGAAATTATGCAGAAGCTTTGCAGAATTATTACGAAGCTATGCGTCTAGAAATTGATCCCTATGATCGAAGTTATATACTCTATAATATAGGCCTTATTCACACAAGTAACGGAGAACACACAAAAGCTTTGGAATATTATTTTCGGGCACTCGAACGAAACCCTTTCTTACCACAAGCCTTAAATAATATGGCCGTGATCTGTCATTACGTGCGACTATCTCCACTATAGAAAAAAAAAGAAATTTACTAGAAATAGGCTTTCTACATATGCATCGTCCAAAACAACGATTTTTATCAGCTGTAGCAAAGAAAGTAACTTCATAGAAGCCAAAATAGGAACAAAAAAATATGCCTAGATACTTGCTTCTATGGATAACAGATCTAATTGATAGAGGAAGCATCGTAAAGATCAATTAGCGCGATTTTTGGCCGATACAATAAGAACTGCTTACTTATCTCATAATATGAATATGAGACATAAGTTAGGAATCAACTTATGTAACAGAGTTGATCCCCTAAAGTATTGAGCAGCGGTGTAGTATTAGATCCCAAAGATAGTAAGTCTTTCTTATGAGGGAAGGTCTTTTTCAAAGATTCTATAATATAGATAAAACCGAGATAGTTACCTTTCAGAAAATTATAACGATAGTAGAATGTCTACACCTTATTCTTCTGAAGGTGGGAGAAAAGATAAAACGGATTGTTTTTATTAATTTTATTAATAAAAAAGAAAGTTTGAAACTCATGGAATTAACCTTTTTTGGTTAACTCGAGAAAAAAAGGGGACACCAAAAGAATTGACTGCTGAGCCGTATGAGGTAGGAAACTCTCAAGTACGGTTCTAATGGAAGGCATTTGCTCGCCTATTCTGACCGAGGAGAACAGGCCATTCGGCAGGGCGATTCTGAAATTGCGGAAGCTTGGTTCGATCAAGCCGCGGAGTATTGGAAACAAGCCATAGCGCTTACTCCTGGAAATTATATTGAAGCGCAGAATTGGTTGAAGATTACAAGGCGGTTCGAATAAGATAAGAGTGCTTTCTTTATATTTTTATATTTAGTATTTAATTACTTATTATTTAATTTAGGGTTAGTATTTTTTTTTAGCATTTATTATAGTTTTCTATTTCTTGGTTCTATATTCTATTTATATTATTCTATTTCTATTATATAGAAAATTCTATATAAAATAGAAAATTGCTATATAAAATATATATAAGCTATATAAAATATATATAAATAGAAAATAATATATTAAATAAAATAGAAATATATTAAGAAATATATTAAAATACAAAAATATAGAAATATATAATATATTAAAAAATATATAATATATTGAATATATTATATATTGAATATATTATATATTTTTTAATATATTATATATAATAAATATATTAAATAATATATTAAATGGATTATAAAATAGATTATTTCTAATATTATTTCTATTCTAATTAATATAGAAAAATATAGAAAATAAAAATTAATAGAAAATAATAATTAACTAAATAATAATTAATAATAATTAAATATATAATAATAATTAAATATATAATAATAATTCAATATCTAATAAATAGAGAAAATAAAATCGAATATATAAAAAAAAATTCTTTATTATATTATCTCTATCAGTCAAATAAAAAAAAAAAAACAGATTGGGTCTTTGGGAAGAACCAATCAAAGAATTTCATGAATTTCATTATACCCCTTCTAATCTACGATCGATCGTCCTTTTCGTTTTTGGTCTGATATTTCATGGTATTTAATAGGAATAAAAGTTACACAGATAGAAACTTTTTTAATATTAAATTTTAATATATATTAAATTTTAATATAAGAATATACTAGGTTGCACAAAAAATTGTTTTTGCATTAATTAAAAACCCAGGCCATAAGGGTCCGTTGAGCGCCTTGAGGCTATGTCATAATAGATCCGAACACTTGCCCTGGATCGACTTCCAGATCATAATTGCTCTAGTGAATAACTAAAGAAACTAGATAAATGCGAGATAGAAGAGAAAGAAACTAATAATAAGTATCTCTCATAGGTTCACTAATTACTTGACTTGACTGTTGGCGGGTCTCTTTAATGTGTTGTCCGGAAAGAGGAGGACTCAATGATTATTCGTTCGCCGGAACCAGAAGTAAAAATTTTGGTAGATAGGGATCCTATCAAAACTTCTTTTGAGGAATGGGCCAGACCCGGTCATTTCTCAAGAACAATAGCTAAAGGACCTGATACTACCACTTGGATCTGGAACCTACACGCTGATGCTCACGATTTCG